AAATTGGGAGAATTTGCACCTACTCTAAATTTCCGGGGGCATGCGAAAAATGATAATAGATCCCGTCGTTAATAATTAATTAAAAAATAATAAAATATAGATGCTTATCGTTCATTAATGAGAGGTGAATCTTATGATACAGAAGAGAAAGGTGAAGAAATATACAGAAGTATACACTTTAGGTCAACATATATGTATGTCTGCTCACAAAGCGAGAAGAGTAATTGATCAAATTCGTGGGCGGTCCTATGAAGAAACACTTATGATACTAGAACTTATGCCTTATCGAGCATGTTATGCCATTTTAAAATTGGTTTATTCTGCAGCAGCAAATGCTAATCACAATAAGGGTTTGAACGAAACAAGTTTAATAATTAGTAAAGCCGAAGTCAACGAGGGCACAACTGTGAAAAAATTAAAGCCCCGGGCTCGAGGACGGGGTTATCCTATAAAAAGATCCACTTGTCATATAACTATTGTATTGAAAGATATATCTTTAGATGAAGAGGAAGAAATAGATAAAAGGAAATTCTATAAATTAGAGCTGAGGAATACTTAAAGGAAGAATATTTTATATTATAAAAAATACAAATACGCTATATTATATTATGCTTAAAAAAAATAGAATGAATAAAAAAAAAATACAAACAGATGTCACGTTTCACGATATATATAGTAGTGGGGGACTATGGGACAAAAAATAAATCCACTTGGTTTCAGACTTGGTGCAACCCAAGGTCATCATTCTCTTTGGTTTGCACAACCAAAAAATTATTCAAAGGATCTACAAGAAGATCAAAAAATACGAGATTGTATCAAAAATTATGTGCAAAATAATATGAAAATATCCTCTAATGTAGAGGGAATTGCACGTATAGAGATTCAAAAAAGAATCGATTTGATTCAGGTCATAATCTATATGGGATTCCCCAAGTTATTAATAGAAGACAGGACTCGAAGAATCGAAGAATTACAGACGTATGTACAAAAAGAACTCACTTGTGTAAACCGAAAACTCAACATTGCTATTACAAGAATTGCAAATCCTTACGGGCACCCCAATATTCTTGCAGAATTTATAGCCGGACAATTAAAGAATAGAGTTTCATTTCGCAAAGCAATGAAAAAAGCTATTGAATTAACTGAACAGGCAGGTACAAAAGGGATTCAAGTACAAATTGCAGGGCGTATCGACGGAAAAGAAATTGCACGTGTTGAATGGATCCGAGAAGGTAGAGTTCCTCTACAAACCATTCGAGCTAAAATTGATTATTGTTCCTATGCAGTTCGAACTATCTATGGGGTATTAGGCATCAAAATTTGGATATTTGTAGACGAGGAATAATAAGAACTTACTTGACTTATATTTAGTTATATCTGGTGATAAAACAAAAAATGGCAAACTCTTTCATTCTTTTTCTGATAAATAATAAAAAAAAAAAAGAACAATTCTATAAGGTTGAATAAAAATTCGATTAATCATTTGATATAATTGCTATGCTTAGTGTGTGACTCGTTGGTTTTTTTAGGGTTGGGATTCAAAAAAATGGACAGCCCATAGTACAAACTGATAACTATAGAACTAATAACCAACTCATCACTTCGTGTTATCTGGATAGAAAGAACCAGTCAAGATATGATATATAAGTCATATCATTGTAGCAACTGAAATCTTTTTTACATAAACAAACAAAAAAAAAATCTGATTATGGGTTGTAAAGCAATATAAAGTATACAGATAAATGGAAGGGTGAGAGAAAGATAGAAAAAGAATATTAATGATATATAATTCCAATATGTAAGGTCTATGAGTCATCTCATATAAAGGGAATGTAATAAAGCATCAATACTGATTGATCCATAATTAGACAAATCCGTGCATAGAACAAAAAATCAAGAGCCCCGAGCCAATAAAGACTGAGAAGGTTGACTCAAGAATAAATTTAATTGGAGGCTCCGTTGTAAAATTCAGACCTAATCATTAATCGAGAAGTGGTGGGAACGACAGAACCTGTGAATGCATAAGATTCTATTGAAAACGAATCCTAATGATTCATTGAGTAGGATGGCGGAACGAACCAGAAACCTATTCATTTATTCTGAGAGGTCATGTCATAGACTAATCTTACAACTGAATGTTGAAAGAGTAAATATTCGCCCGCGAATTTTTTTTTATTTCTAAATTTTAGTCGATTCGAAATAAAAGGAAAAACAAAATAAAGATTCATTATAGCGTTCTACCAAAACGACATTATCTATAATATAGAATACGTGTTAAATTATATATTAAAACACAAAAAATTTCTAATTTATAATCGATTAGATCAAATTTCAAAGAATCCCACGATTCCATATATTATTAACCGTGTATTTTTTTTTGTTTAATTATTTAAAATTGTTTAATTCGCGAGGAGCTGGATGAGAAGAAACTCTCGTGTCCGGTTCTGTAGTAGAGATGGATGGAATTGCTAAACAACCATCAACTATAACCCCAAAAGAACCAGATTCCGTAAACAACACAGAGGAAGAATGAAAGGAATATCTTATCGAGGTAATCGTATTTGCTTCGGTAGATATGCTCTTCAAGCGCTTGAACCCGCTTGGATCACATCTAGACAAATAGAAGCAGGGCGGCGAGCAATGACACGAAATGCACGCCGCGGTGGAAAAATATGGGTACGCATATTTCCAGACAAACCTGTTACAGTAAGACCTACAGAAACACGTATGGGTTCGGGGAAAGGATCTCCCGAATATTGGGTAGCTGTCGTTAAACCCGGTAGAATACTTTATGAAATGAGCGGAGTAGCAGAAAATATAGCTAGAAGGGCTATTTCAATAGCGGCATCTAAAATGCCTATACGAACTCAATTCATTCTTTCTGGATAGGAATGTAGAAACAAACGAAAGGGGTTTTTGGGATGAAAAAAAAAACAATTGCAGATTTCTTTTTTTGTTTTGAACAAATAATATTTCTTTTTTTTATTTATACCTTTGCATTGAAAAAGAAAAAACCGATAAAAAAATGATATGATTCAACCTCAAACCCATTTGAATGTAGCGGATAACAGCGGGGCCCGAGAATTGATGTGTATTCGAATCATAGGAGCTAGTAATCGACGATATGCTCATATTGGTGACATTATTGTTGCTGTAATCAAGGAAGCAGTACCAAATACACCTCTAGAAAGATCAGAAGTGGTCCGAGCTGTCATTGTACGTACTTGTAAAGAACTCAAACGCGACAACGGTATGATAATACGATATGATGACAACGCTGCGGTTGTTATTGATCAAGAAGGAAATCCAAAAGGAACCCGAATTTTCGGCGCGATCGCCCGGGAATTAAGACAGTTAAATTTCACTAAAATAGTTTCATTAGCACCGGAAGTATTATAGGGGAAGACCTTAATATAGTATTTGAATGAAATTGATTAAATTTATTTAATTAATTAGTAAATTGTTTATCTATCACGTATATATCTTTAATAATTCATAAATATAAAAAAAAAAAAAAGAATTCATAAATATTAAAAAATTCAGAAAAAAAGAAAAAGAGCATGTTGATTATATCAAAATTCGGGGGAAACAAAAATCTTAGTTTATCATGAGTAAAGACACTATTGCTGACATAATAACCTCTATACGAAATGCTGACATGAATAAAAAAAGAACAGTTCGAATACCATCTACTAACATCACTGAAAATATTGTTAAAATCCTTTTACAAGAAGGTTTTATTGAAAACGTGAGAAAACATCAAGAAAGCAATAAATATTTTTTGGTTTTAACCCTACGACATAGAAGAAATAGGAAAGGACCATATAGAACTGTTTTAAATTTAAAACGGATCAGTCGACCCGGTCTACGAATATATTCTAACTATCAACGAATTCCTAGAATTTTAGGCGGAATGGGGGTTGTAATTCTTTCTACTTCTCGAGGTATAATGACAGACCGAAAGGCTCGACTAGAAGGAATCGGCGGAGAAGTTTTGTGTTATATATGGTAATCTTTCTAATAGCCGACACGGTCATATTTGTGAAAAAAGAGAAAGGACAAGTTTATAATATTATCCCTCTTACATTAGTTGATACTTCAAAGCGGTTTTACCTGGAATGAAACAACAAAAATGGATTCATGAGGGTTTAATTACTGAACAACTTACCGATGGTATGTATCTTCCGGATTCGTTTAGATAACAAAAAAATTATTCTGGTTTTTGTTTCGTAAAGGATTTCATGTAGTTTTATACGTATACTACCAGGAAATAGACTAAAAATTGAGGTAAGTCCTTATGATTCAACCAAAGGGCGTATAATTTAGAGACTTCAAAGCAAAGACTTGAATGATTAGGCGGTTTTTTCAATTTCAACATTCTTTCGTGAGGATACAATTCGAAATTAAAAATTTCAAGAAACTTATTTTCTTCCAATAAGTAGATTCGGAATTAAAAAAAGGAATGACAAATATGAAAATAAGGGCCTCCGTTCGTAAAATTTGTGAAAAATGTCGATTGATCCGTAGGCGGGGACGAATTATAGTAATTTGTTCTAACCCGAGACATAAACAAAGACAAGGATAATCTTTCTAAAACAAAAAGACTCTCGAAATCTAAAGGACCCGATGTACAGATGTACAAATAAATAAATAAAATAAGTAAAAAAAAAAAAAAAAAAAAAAGAATAAGGATCTGTTTTGACATGAAATGGATATATCCATATATCTCTGACTTATATTTATGAGATGATAAAATATGGCAAAACCTATACCAAAAATTGGTTCGCGTAGAAATAGACGTATTGGTTCACGTAAGAATACACGTAGAATCCCCAAGGGAGTTATTCATGTTCAAGCAAGTTTCAACAATACCATTGTGACTGTTACAGATGTACGGGGTCGAGTAATTTCTTGGTCCTCTGCCGGGGCTTGTGGATTCAAGGGTACAAGAAGGGGTACACCATTTGCCGCTCAAACCGCAGCAGGAAATGCTATTCGGA